TATACAGATAAGATACCCGATTAGATTTAGATAATATCTGTGTATGTAACAAGTTATATTCTGGGGTTTACATATATTCATAATTGCTGTTATGATTGAAATTAAGAAGGATTTTTTTTATTGAAAAGAATCAATATTTATTAGTTTAGTTATGTATCCATTTGGATTTTTTTCTATCATTTTTATATCATTAGGAAAACGCAATTTTCTATTCAAACCCGGGAATCGTTCATGAATTCAAATTCACAGTCAATAGTTAATGGTTCAAATTTGTCCTGAATTTTTGTTTTGTGACTGAAAATCCACAATCGGTTTTTCAATATAAAAAAGGGAGGGGGTGTTTTTAAATAGTGTGTTTGTTTTAAGATACGATACAATCAATCGAAGAAATGTATCCAATCCAAAGAGAAATGTAAGGATTTTTTTTAGGAACGGGATTAAAGAAAACAGTATTCAAGATACAAGTACAAAAATTAATAACCCCCCCCCCTAAAAAAAAAAATGGAATATTTTCATATATTTTTTGTATCGTTTTGGCGACATGGCCGAGCGGTAAGGCGGGGGACTGCAAATCCTTTTTCCCCAGTTCAAATCCGGGTGTCGCCTGATCAACAAAAAAATCGGAATACCTTATTATGTTTTGATGAGATAACTTAACAAATTTTTTTCCAGCAGAAGTAAGCGGGGGAGAGGACTCTTGATACTTGCTTGATTCTATAAGTATCTGGCGGTTCTGTTCTCTAAAATGAAAATGCCGTAAATCCTTGCGTCTAGACTTCAGTTCAAGGAAAGATTATATTAGTGAATATTGAATGAAAAAGAATCATTAAATCTTAATATGACAGCTCTTCTATTATTAATGTCGTGTTTATTAATTAGGTCTTGAATTAATTTGGATAGACGAACGAGGAATTTATTTGATTATTAATTTATTAGTTGCGTAAAGGTCGAAAGATACTTTGTTCGTATATAGACTCATGAAATGTATATAGACTCATGAAATTTTCTGTGTGCTACTGCATTCAATTTAATATTGATTGAAGAGATAATTGGCTTTAATGTAATAGACTATCTTCCGATTGTTTCACAGAGACAAGCAGGAGATGTAACGTAAGGATTAGATAAAATGAGAAAAGAAATAGGGTATGTGATAGATAGTGATCTATCTTGACTCTATATTTTTATACTTTTTACTTAATGAAATGAAAGTCAACAAAAGAAAGACTAGGTCTTATTATTCCTACATGTTAGTAACATTCCCTTGAAATTTCCAGGGGTGTATCTACGTATTTTGCTTGTGCTTAGTGTTTTCCGATTCTACTAGAAATCATATAAGAACCTGTTATAATTGTGAGTTTATTGGATTGTTTCGTCAACGGTATTGGGTCAGAATTCCCTTTTGACTCTGCGCCAGGGATTCCACTATTATTAATGAACATAATAATGATTAGTGAACAATAATGGAATAATTCCTTCATATTTATAGAGATAGGGGATATAATTCACATGGATATAGTAAGTCTCGCTTGGGCTGCTTTAATGGTAGTCTTTACATTTTCTCTTTCACTCGTAGTATGGGGTAGAAGTGGACTCTAGAAGTACTACTTATTGAGTTTTAGGAATCAAACTCAACCCATATCAATTGTTTTATAGATCGTTCTGCAAAGTCCTTTTTTTTTTACTGTTCATGTTCAAATAGAAAAGAAAATCATTCTGTTATTAAGTGGATACAGACTTCCTATGGGAAACAACATAGACATAGTGGTTGTCCAACAATATACTACACATAATCAAATATTGCCTTGGGCAAGTCACATATTGCGCGTTCCCGCTTTTTTATTTATTCTTTTAGAAATTTGATTTATGTTATGCTTGCTTTATTGAACATATCATGGTTCAAACGTTAAAAATCAGTGGGCTTTACTAATTCTTTTCGAAATCCAAAGAGGTTCCCATGGAAATGAACCACTGGATCATCTGTCAACTGATCAATCAATTACTTCTTCGGAATACTAAAAAAAGATTATGTGATTTTCTTTTTATTAATTTTTATTAATTGAATATTTAATTTTAATTTTAATATAGGCCTATCCTCTTTTTTCCTTCGTCAATTTGATTCTTTCAACGGATATCGGGATTCATATTGAATAGAATCAGAAATTCTAGGAATTAGAATTGTAAGAGTAAGAATTGCCCTTCGATTTTTTCAGATTGATGATTGGAATCAACACAAATTAAATAGATGAAGCAAAGAAATAGAATTGGTACACTATGTAAATACATTACATATATGTAATTGATATCTATGAAGATACATGTTGTAGATTGATCTATATTAAACCTATATCTTTATACAGTACGACTTTATATACTACAATAACAATAATAAGTATGGTAGAAAGAAATATATGAATCTTTCTACCATACTATCGAATCTCATAAAATACTGATGATTCTAGTCCGCTTATTTCATTTAAGACACAAAATTTTAATACTTTTCATTTGATTTTTTATTTTCAATCATTAATATTTTATTTTCAATCATTAATAAGAACTAAACAGTCAAGTTTAATTCAAATTAATCATTTTGACTGACTGTTTTGACATATATTATAAGTAAAAAAGCAGTAGGAACTAGAATGAACAGTGCAGTAGCAATAAATGCGAGAATATTTACTTCCATAATCTCATCGTTTCATTTTTTATTAATTCGCAATAACTCGGGATTTCATCCCATAGAGCTGAGAAATCTTTCGCCTGTAAATTCAATATTCAATATTCAATATTCAATGGGATGAATTACATCTCGACGATATCGAATCGGAGCAATATCATGAATAACAATATCTGAGCTATCAAATTGATTCATCGTCGAGAATTAACTAGTATACCATAGGAAGATCTTTTATCCATACCGAATTCAAATTTTGATTCCTGATCCAATAAATAATTCCTTTACTTTCTTTATCATTTTTTTCCATTCTTTCTTTTATATAACCTACGCCCCTCCTTGTACAATCATCTGATGAAATATCATATGACCGCCTTTACACTTATTTACATTGGTTATAAAAAACCCCAATAAAATAACCAATGTAAATAAGTGTAAAAAGGAAGAAGTTTAGTTCTAAACCCCCTTTTTTATGATCTAATCCTCTTGGAAAACAAAGAAGTAGTATAAATAAGGAGAGTCCGGGTATAAAAAAATCGAGTATTTCATCAAATTCATTAAAAAGTTTGTTCTTTCTTCGGCAAGACCCTTAAACTTAAAAAGGATTATTCATTACCTCACAAAGAGAGATAGCCCTTGCTAAGAGAGATAGGATCTTCATAGTACTCTATTACACAGATCGGGACTAATCGAAACGGCCAGACTCCGCACGGTATCTCTTGGAATCCTGAATATGCTTTTACCGATCATTGTACTAATTTACCTACATATGTCTTTCTCCTATCAATCGGTACTAGTTGAATAAATGGTAATTCCCATATTTCTTTGATGAGAAATGTGAAACTAATAAATAAAATACTAATAAATAAAATACTAATAAATAAAGGAGGGTATCCTCTTGGGAATGAAATTCTGCTATTTGTTTTGTTCTCCTTTTTGCAGCAAATGCATAGATGAATTGATGTATTTTTTTTATTGGATTTGGATCCGTCGGGACTGACGGGGCTCGAACCCGCAGCTTCCGCCTTGACAGGGCGGTGCTCTGACCAATTGAACTACAATCCCAAGGAAATAGACTGTACATCATACATATTCTTATGATTTCATTCAAACCCTTTCTATTTTATTTAGATTTTAGATTAGAATAGTCGTATTGTAACAGAAACGGGAGTAATATATTTGATATACACACGGATATGCACTTTAGTGGGAGCGTCTCACGGATTGTTAATAATCCTTTCGTTTTTTATAAATTGATTAAAAATCCAATAAATCTTTCAATGAAAAAAAAAGAGTTTTTTAATTTATTCTTTATTTTATTCTTTTCCTTATACTTCCGGATCCTTATATGAATCTAGTATGAATCTAGATCATTAGCAAGCAAGATCAGAATTTGTGAGAAAAAATAAAGAGAGCAAATGAACAGCGGTAAAATATATCAGAAAATCTTAGTTTTTTTTATTCTTCCGTATCCCGATCAGGCATTTCTGGGGAACAACAAATGGGGTTCTATCATTTCATGGTGGATCGGCCAATTATTGGGCCGAGCTGGATTTGAACCAGCGTAGACATATTGCCAACGAATTTACAGTCCGTCCCCATTAACCGCTCGGGCATCGACCCAGGAAGAATCAATTCCCGACTTATTGATAATCCATGATCAACTTCCTTTCGTAATACCCTACCCCCAGGGGAATTCGAATCCCCGCTGCCTCCTTGAAAGAGAGATGTCCTGAACCACTAGACGATGGGGGCAGGTATGCCCGACCGCCCTCATACTATGCTCATTGTATGAAGAGTTTTTTGAAATTGTCAATATAATGTGGTATGATTAAATCTGAAAGATCTTTCATGATTCCATAGAATCTTTTGATTCGTATTTATATTCATGAATCATTCATTCTAATCATATAATTTTTTTTTTAATATTATAATAAAAATAATAAAATAAAGAAAATTAATATAAGAATAAATAGATATAAGAATAAATAGATATTAATTCTAAATCGATATTATTTCAATTATTAAAACGATATTTATATTATATATTAAAATATTCAAATGAAATATTAAAAAAGAAATAAAATAAAAAACTAAATTCGGTAGAAGTAGAATAGAAATAATACGAGGTATAGGACCTTTTGGAGAGTGGTCGGTCCGCCAGACCAGAAAGGGGAATTAAACTTCATTTCTTCCGCTTTCATTCATTGATTCATTCATTTTGTTAAGATTAGATAGACATATTTCTATCTTACACTAAGCCAGGAAATTAAAAAAAAAGAAATCTGAAAATCTGGCAAGAAAGATAGGGATCAACAAGTTATTGAAA